AATGAAGTGCCTGATAAAAGGGTTATCGTGATAGGGTAAATAATGTACCAAAAAATACCTTCATTACATCCAATAGACTCAAACTATCCCCTAAAACATCAAAAGTTCTCGTGCACTATACACCAAAATGCATCGCAATGGAAAAGTAAGCTAAGGTAAGCTAATGGGTTCATACCCCATAAATAGAGTAAATCCTCTCTTCTCTACATGCCTAACAACTCAACAAAAATCCTTCTATCAACAACACTAATAACGGGAATCTTGATCGCTATTTCCTCCAATTCATGATTTGGGGCATGAATAGGATTAGAAATCAACCTACTATCATTTATCCCACTAATACTAACATACAACAATGTATATACAACAGAAGCCTCAATAAAGTATTTTATTGTACAAGCCTTAGCCTCCTCCACACTATTATTTATAATAGTAATAAGATCTCTCTCCGAGAGAATCTTCTCCCTATCAAAAGATACATTCGTATCAATTACCATTATAACCCCTCTTATAATAAAAAGTGGAGCTGCCCCCCTCCACTGATGATTTCCAAGAGTTATGGAAGGACTAAGCTGAAACAACTGCATTCTACTAATAACAGTACAAAGGGTTGCCCCACTAATATTAATTTCTTACCAGTTAAATATTAATCTATTCTCAGCTACATTCATTATAATATCCGTAATCACAGGATCGATTGGCGGATTCAACCAAACATCCTTACGTAAAATTATAACTTACTCATCTATTAATCACACAGGATGAATACTATCCGCTATATTGGTGAGAGAAAATCTATGAATCATGTACTTCACTATCTATTCAATATTAACTACAACTGTAGTTGCAATCATTAAACCATTCAACACTTCATTTGTGAATCAAGTAATAATGATCAACGAAAAAATAAAGCTAATGAAATTCATGATATTCATATCATTACTGTCATTAGGGGGATTACCCCCATTTTTAGGATTCCTCCCAAAATGAATAGTTATCCAATCCATAATAATGAACAATATAGGACTCATAATAACAATTATAGTAATCATATCAATTGTAACCCTATACTACTATTTACGAATATGCTACTCAAGATTCATAATCTTACACGACGAAGTAAAATGAGCCAAGAAAACCTTCACAAACAATAAGAAAAACACCCGTAGAACAACATTAGCATCAGTATCAATGCTAGGATTAACATTATGTACAATAGCCTTCAACGTCAGATAAAGGCTTTAAGTTAAATAAAACTAATATCCTTCAAAGCTATAAATAAAGAAGATTCTTTAAGCCTTAGTAGTATTCTAACCCACCCCTATAGAATTGCATTCTATTATCACAAATATGAATATAAGACCAAATAGTAGAAGAGTAACAACCCCTTAATAGATTTACAATCTATCACCTTTAACCTCAGTCATTCTACTAATCATTCAACGGTGGATATTCTCAACCAATCACAAAGACATTGGCACACTATATTTTATCTTCGGGGCGTGAGCAGGTATAGTAGGAACATCTCTAAGAATATTAATTCGCACAGAACTAGGGCAACCAGGATCTTTAATTGGGGACGATCAAATCTACAACGTAATCGTAACAGCACACGCATTTGTCATAATTTTCTTTATAGTAATACCAGTTATAATTGGAGGATTCGGAAATTGATTGGTACCATTAATACTAGGAGCACCAGACATAGCCTTTCCACGAATAAATAATATAAGATTCTGATTATTACCACCATCACTTACACTTCTACTAACTAGTAGAATAGTAGAAAGAGGGGCCGGTACAGGATGGACTGTATATCCTCCTCTTGCAAGAGGGATTGCTCACGCGGGGGCATCTGTAGATCTAGCAATCTTCTCATTACACTTAGCTGGTGTATCCTCAATCCTAGGGGCAGTAAATTTCATCTCAACAACCATCAACATAAAACCAATGAATATAAAACCAGAACGAATCCCACTATTTGTATGAGCAGTAGCTATCACAGCCTTACTTCTACTTCTATCACTACCAGTGCTTGCAGGGGCTATTACCATATTACTTACTGACCGTAATCTAAATACATCATTCTTTGACCCAGCGGGTGGGGGTGATCCAATTCTATATCAACATTTATTTTGATTCTTTGGTCACCCAGAGGTGTATATTTTGATTTTACCAGGATTTGGCATAATCTCTCACATCATTTGCCACGAAAGAGGGAAAAAGGAGGCATTTGGTAATCTAGGAATAATTTTTGCAATATTAGCAATTGGATTACTAGGATTTGTAGTATGAGCCCATCACATATTTACCGTAGGTATAGATGTAGATACACGAGCTTATTTCACATCAGCCACAATAATCATTGCCGTACCTACAGGGATCAAAATCTTCAGATGACTAGCAACACTACATGGATCTCAACTAACATACAGAGCAACAAGCCTATGATCAATAGGATTTGTATTCCTATTCACAATAGGGGGATTAACAGGAGTAGTACTAGCAAACTCATCAATCGACATCATCTTACACGACACGTACTATGTGGTAGCACATTTTCACTATGTCCTATCAATAGGAGCGGTGTTTGCAATCATAGCAGGATTCATCCAATGATACCCCCTATTTACAGGTTTAACCATAAATCCAAAATGACTAAAAACACAATTCACTGTAATATTCATAGGAGTCAACTTAACATTCTTCCCGCAACACTTCCTAGGATTAGCGGGAATACCGCGACGATATTCAGATTACCCAGACGGGTATACTGCATGAAATCTCGTATCGTCAATTGGATCAATAATCTCATTTGTTAGAGTGATAATATTTATCTTCATCCTTTGAGAGAGAATAAGATCTAACCGACAAATCCTTTTTTCCACCCAAACTTCAAATTCAATTGAATGACTACAAAATACACCCCCGCCAGAACACAGATACTCTGAACTACCAACAATTACAAGCAAATATCTAATATGGCAGATAAGTGCGGTGGATTTAAGCTCCACATATAAAGTATACAACTTTTATTAGAATAATGACAGGCTGAGCAAACATAAATCTACAAGACAGAGCATCTCCTATTATGGAGCAGTTAATCTTCTTTCACGATCACGCACTATTAATTATTACAATAGTACTAACCGTGGTAACATATTTAATCATAATACTAATACAAAGAGATCACACAAACCGATTCTTACTGGAAGGGCAATTACTTGAAGTTCTATGAACTATCGCACCAGCAATCATTTTAATCTTCATCGCAGCTCCATCATTACGACTCCTATATCTAATAGATGAAATCTATTACCCCATAATAACAATAAAAACTATTGGACACCAATGATACTGAAGTTACGAATATTCAGATTTCGAAAAAGTAGATTTCGACGCATACATAATTCCACAAGAAGGAACCGACGGATTTCGACTACTAGACACAGATAACCGAGTAACATTACCTATAAACTCACACATCCGAATCATCGTAACAGCAGCCGATGTCCTTCATTCATGAACCGTACCAAGACTGGGAGTCAAAGTAGATGCCACCCCAGGCCGTCTCAATCAAACAAATTTCCTTATTAACCGACCCGGACTATTTTACGGGCAATGCTCCGAAATTTGCGGAGCAAATCACAGATTTATACCTATTGTAATCGAAAGAATCTCAACTAACGACTTCACAGAATGAATTTCTAAACTAAGAGAATCATTAAGTGACTGAAAGCAAGTAATGGTCTCTTAAACCAAATAATAGTAAATTAGCAATTACTCTTAATGAAATGAAGGTTTAGTTAAAAAAATAACACTAGCTTGTCAAGCCAGAATTATCGTAAAGGATACCCTTCTATTCCTCAAATAATACCCATTAGATGATTAATCCTATTCTTGACATTCTCAGCTACATTCATTATATTCAACTTAACAAACTATTTCTCATCAATTCAACAAAGAGAAAGAAAAATAACAAAAGAAATCATTACTACGAAGATAAACTGAAAATGATAAGAAATTTATTCTCAGTATTTGATCCATCGACTAGAATTTATTACACATCACTCAATTGACTAAGAACATTTATAGGACTAATACTAATACCCACAAGAATCTGATTAATTCCATCACGACAATACCTAATATGGAACTTATTATTAAAAAAATTACACAATGAATTCAAAACACTTCTAGGAAAAGAAACAATCAACAAAGGAAGAACCCTCATCTTTATTTCATTATTCTCAATAATTCTATTCAATAACTTCATAGGACTGTTCCCCTATATTTTCACCAGAACAAGCCACCTAACCTTAACTCTAACACTAGCTCTACCACTGTGATTAAGATTCATAATCTTTGGGTGAATCAACAACACCCACCATATACTGGCCCACTTGGTTCCTCAAGGAACCCCAAGTATCTTAATACCATTCATAGTATGTATTGAGACAATTAGAAACATTATCCGGCCAGGTACACTAGCTGTACGACTAACGGCCAACATAATTGCAGGTCACTTACTACTAACATTACTAGGAAATAATGGACCATCAATAAGTCATTATCTACTAAGAGTACTAATCATCGCACAAATCGCTCTCCTAATCCTAGAATCAGCAGTAGCTATCATCCAATCATACGTATTCGCTGTACTAAGAACTTTATACTCTAGAGAAGTAAACTAATGACAAACAGACACTCAAACCACCCATTCCACCTAGTAAATCAAAGCCCATGACCACTAACAGGAGCAATCGGAGCATTAGTAACAATAATCGGAATAATTAAATGATTCCACCTATACAATCAATACCTATTAGCCATAGGAACATCAATTATATTACTAACCATAATCCAATGATGACGAGACATTGCTCGAGAGGGAACATACCAGGGGTTGCACACAATAATAGTAACAAAAGGACTCCGATGAGGCATAATCCTATTTATTATTTCAGAAGTATTCTTCTTCATTTCATTCTTCTGAGCTTTTTTCCATAGAAGACTATCCCCCACAATCGAATTAGGATCAGTCTGACCGCCAACAGGCGTTTATCCATTCAACCCAATACAAGTACCATTACTTAACACGGTAATTCTTCTATCTTCAGGAGTAACAATTACATGAGCACATCATAGACTCATAGAAAACAACTATAACCAAGGAGTCCAAGGACTATTTATAACCGTATTACTAGGAATCTACTTTACTATCCTTCAAGCATACGAATACGTAGAAGCACCATTTACAATTGCAGACTCTATTTATGGATCAACCTTCTTTGTAGCAACAGGGTTTCACGGACTACACGTAATGATTGGCACAACATTCTTAATTACATGCTTATTACGACAAATAAGACTACATTTCTCATCAAATCACCATTTCGGTTTTGAAGCAGCAGCATGATACTGACACTTTGTAGACGTGGTATGACTATTCTTATATATTTCCATTTACTGATGAGGTAGATAATTTATCTAATATAAAAAGTATATTTGACTTCCAATCAAAAAGTTTGATTAAAACAAGATAAATAATTACAATAATTACAACAATAGCATCAATAACCATTATACTATCGACAATCATTATAATACTAACAACTGTACTATCAAAGAAAGGGATTGAAGATCGAGAAAAAAGATCACCATTCGAATGCGGATTCGATCCTAAAAACCCAGCACGATTACCGTTCTCATTACGATTCTTCTTAATCGCAGTAATCTTCCTAATCTTCGATGTAGAAATCGCTTTACTTCTACCAATAGTCGCAGTAATGACAAACTCCAATCTAATAGCATGAACAATTATCAGATCAACATTTCTAACCATCCTAATTATTGGACTATACCACGAATGAAACCAAGGATCACTTGAATGAGCAGAATAGGGGTAGTAGTTAAACATAACATTTGGGTTGCATCTGAAAGGTACTGTAAAACAGTCTTCCTCAAATAAGAAGCGATCAATTGCAATCAGTTTCGACCTGACCTTAGATAAGAAGAACTTATCCTTATTTAAAATTAACTGAGACCAAAAAGAGGTATATTACTGTTAATAATAAAATTGAATGAATATTCCAGTTAAAGAAGTGTGTTAGATAAAAGTGAAAGCTGCTAACTTATCACCATAGCGGTTAAAATCCGTTTACATTTCTATTTATGTAGTTTAACAAAAACATTACACTTTCACTGTAAAAATAAAGTCACTTTCATAAATACTCAAAGATAATAAACTATCTCGATAACATCTTCAGTGTCATGCTCTAAATAAGCTATTCAAGTAAAAACAAAAAATAAATATTAAAACAACCACTCACATAACAAAAAATAATAAAAATACCCTTAAACTGTTATACTGCCACCACTGATTGACCCTACTTAAAGTTATAATAAGAAAATAAAAACCCTGTCCGCCAAAAGCTTCTCTTCAACCAAAGTCAAAGACCCTACAAGAACTATAACCTACAAACAAGGGACTCAAAACAACACCATAAGTAGAAACATAAGGTATAAACCACATAGAACCTCTAAAAGAAGATAAACCATAAAATCGAAGAGACATTAAAAAACAACCTAAATAAGAGTGAGATAATAAGTACCCCAATCAACCACCCAATAATCTAACAAATAAAACTAAACCCTTCATATAAAAAGGCAAACAAATCATAGAAGGAGTGGGAAAAATTAATCAACTTAAAACTCTACCACCAAAAACAGTCACAAACAAAAGGCCTAACATGCCCCTAACTATACTAAAATTCATCTCAGATATAGAAAACATAGAATACAAATTAAAATTGCCACAAAAAACATAATAGGACAAGCGAAAAGAATAACAAACCGTCAGACCAGTAGAAACAAAGAAAAGCAAGAAACCAAAAACATTAACGTATCTCAAAAGACATATCTCCAAAATAAGATCCTTAGAATAAAAACCAGCCAAAAAAGGTATACCACACAAAGCAAAATTAGATACACACAAACAAACAGAAGTCAAAGGCATCTGAAAAGATAGGGCACCCATAAAACGAATATCCTGAGAATCCCCTATAACATGAATAATCGACCCAGCACATATAAACAACAAAGCCTTAAACAAAGCATGAGTTAACAAATGGAAAAAAGCCAATCTCGCAAACCCTACAGAAATAATTCTAATTATAAGACCCAACTGACTCAAAGTAGACAAAGCAATAATCCTCCTTAGATCATACTCAAAATTTGCACCCACACCAGCTATAAACATAGTCAAACCAGAAATCAACAGTAAAAAACTACTTAACAAATCACCAAAGGCAGCACTAAAACGAATTAGCAAATAAACACCAGCAGTAACTAAAGTAGAAGAATGAACCAACGCAGAAACAGGGGTTGGAGCTGCCATAGCCGCTGGCAACCAAGAAGAAAAAGGAATCTGAGCACTCTTAGTCATAGCTGCCAAAACAACCAACAAAGAAATTAAACCCATCTCAAAGCTATCATTCAAAAAATCCAAACAAAAAATATAATTCCACCCGCCAAAATTAACCATCCAAGCAATAACCATCAACAAGGCAACATCACCAATACGATTAGACAAAGCAGTTAATATTCCAGCATTATAAGACTTAATATTCTGGTAATAAATTACCAAACAGTAAGAAACTAAACCCAAACCATCCCATCCCAACAAAATTCTAATTATATTAGGACTAATAATTAGGAACATCATAGAAGCAACAAATATCAAAACCAAGAAAATAAATCGAACAATATTCAAATCACCATGCATGTAATCCTCACTATACAAAATAACTAGCGAAGAAATAAGAAAAACAAAACTCATAAATAACAATGACATCCAATCAAACAAAAAGGTCATAACAACAGAACTAGAATTTAACGAAATAATATCCCACTCAATAAAGACAACCAAATCATTAACAACAAAAAAGAAACCACACCAAAAAAGAAAGACTCTGATAACCAACAAAAAAATAAAACTAACAAAACAAACAGACAAACTCACAACCCAAGGCACAAAATATACATCACTGACACCACAAGTCAATATTTTATCAATTAAACCACTCAGGTAACTTAAACTCAAAACGTAACAACATCAGCCCTCAAAATAAACAAGTTTAAAGGAAACCAATGCAAGAAAATTAATAAAAATTCACGGACATAACACAAAGAACAAGAATAAAGACCAGAATACATCAACCCATGTTGACTATAAGAAAACAAATAAAGCGTATAAGCCGCTCTAAAGAAAGAAAGAAGTATTAATATAAACATTCTAATCCAAGATCAAGAAACTAATCTATTTAATAATCTAATCTCACCCAAAAGATTAATAGATGGAGGAGCTGCCATATTACAAGATCTCAACAAAAATCACCACATAGACATTCTAGGTATCAAAGCCATCAAACCCCTACTTACCAGTAATCTACGACCACCTAAACGCTCATAAGAAATATTAACAAGACAAAATAAACCAGAAGAACACAAACCATGAGCAATTATAAGGACATAAGAACCACAAAATCCCCAATAACTCAAAGTCATAATACCACCCACGACAATACCCATATGCGCCACAGAAGAATAAGCAACCAATGATTTCAAATCAGTTTGACGTAAACAAACTAATCTAACAACAACACCACCTACTAAACTAATAGAAATCCAAACAAAGTTAAAAACATAAAAATTAGACAAGAAACAAAAAACTCGTAACAATCCATAACCACCCAACTTCAATAACACTCCAGCCAAAATCATAGAACCAGAAACCGGAGCTTCCACATGAGCCTTAGGTAATCACAAATGAACCAGAAACATAGGCATTTTGACCAAAAAGGCAAGAATCATACAAAGATAAAAAAAAACACCAGAAAAATAAACACCACCTAACGAAAAAAAACACAAAGAAAAAAAAACATCATAAATATTCATAATCCCAACCAAAAGAGGAAGAGAAGCAAGCAAAGTATATAAAAGCAAATAAATACCAGCTTGGAGACGTTCAGGCTGATACCCCCACCCCAGCACTAAAAACAAAGTAGGAATCAATCTACCCTCAAAAAACAAATAAAAAGAAAAGAATCTAACACTACTAAAAGTACAATACAACATAATTAATAGAAAAACAACAACAAGCAAAAAAAAACACGAAAAATAATTAAAACGAAAAACTCTCTCTCTCGCCAAAATCATCAAAACACAAATCCAGAATCTCAACAAAATTAAGCCAAAAGAAATATAATCACAACCAAATATATAACCAAGGTTGCCCCAACAAAAAAAATAAGGAAAACAAAAAAAGAAAACAAAAGAAATCAAAAACAGAAAAGACTGAACCAATCACCAAAATCCTTCAAATAAACATAAAGGGATCAAAAAAATCAATGAAAATAAGATACCTAACATTGCAACATTCTACAAGACCGAAAATAATCATTGCCGTAACTACGAATCATAGAAACCAAAATAGATAACCCTAAAACCCCCTCACAGACCGAAAAAACCAAGAAAACAACCAAAAAAAATAACTCGTAATTAAAACTACAAAGATAAAAATAAATAACAAGAAAAAGAACAAGAACAATAAATTCTAATCTTAACAAAGTAATAAGTAAATGCTTGCGACCAGAACAAAAAACCCACACACCACAAAAAAAGAGAAAAGAAACATAAAAAAATATTGTCATTAAGTCTTAGTAATTTAACAAAAATATTGGTCTTGTAAACCAAAAATAAGGACAAACCTTCTAAAACTTCAGAGAAAAGATTACAATCCCATCATAAGTCTCCAAAACTAACATTTTACAACTAAACTACTCTCTGATATTACAAAAATACTAATCACAACAAGAATACTATCAAGAGCCATATTTACACAAATAAAACACCCACTAGCAATAGGACTAATATTACTCCTACAAACAATCTTAATATCAACAATTAGAGGACTTTTACACCAAAGATTCTGATACTCATACATCCTATTCCTAATCTTCCTAGGGGGAATATTAGTCCTATTTATCTACGTAACCAGACTAGCCTCAAATGAAATATTCTCAATATCAACCAAGATACTATCTATCCTTGTAGGAGCAGTAATAATTCTAACACTAATAAATATATGAATCAAAAATGACAGAGAAGAATCAATAAAACATGAAATAATCCTAAACAACAACACCAACAATATCCTAGAAAAATTATATAATGAACCAACAGGAAACCTAACAATCATATTAGCCCTCTATCTATTCCTAGCCCTAATCGTAGTGGCAAAAATCACTAATATTTCAAAAGGACCCCTACGTCAAATAAAAACATAATGAACAAACCTATCCGAAACAGACACCCCCTCCTCAAAATCGCGACCGGCGCACTAGTAGACTTACCATCACCAGCAAATATTAGAGCATGATGAAATTTCGGATCACTACTAGGAATATTCCTAGTTATCCAAATCATCACGGGGATCTTCCTAGCAATACATTATTGCCCAAATATCGAAACAGCATTTTCAAGAGTAACACATATTTGTCGAGACGTGAACTATGGATGAATCTTACGAACACTACACGCAAATGGAGCATCAATATTTTTCATCTGCATTTATATACACATTGGACGTAATATCTATTACGGATCATACAACCTAATACACACATGAACAACAGGGGTAATAATCCTATTCATCACAATAGCAACAGCCTTTATAGGATACGTACTACCATGAGGACAAATATCCTTTTGAGGAGCAACAGTAATTACAAACCTAATATCAGCAGTCCCATACATAGGAACTGAACTAGTACAATGAATCTGAGGTGGATTTGCAGTGGACAATGCCACACTAAACCGATTCTTCACCTTCCACTTCCTAATACCATTTATCCTTGTAGGAGCAGTAATAATTCACCTACTATTTCTCCACCAAACCGGATCAAACAACCCAACAGGATTAAATAGAAATATCGACAAAATTCCATTCCACCCCTACTTCACAACAAAGGACATTACAGGATTCATTATCACAATCATAATTCTATCAAACCTATCACTTGCAGAACCTTACATCCTAAGAGACCCAGACAACTTTATCCCTGCAAATCCACTAGTAACGCCAATCCACATTCAACCAGAATGATACTTCCTATTCGCCTACGCAATTCTACGATCAATCCCCAATAAACTTGGGGGAGTAATTGCCCTGGCTATATCAATTGCCATCCTATTCACCCTACCAATACAAAAATCCAATTTCCGAGGAGCACAATTTTACCCAATAAATCAAGTTCTATTCTGAACAATAGTTAACACAGTAATCCTTCTAACATGAATTGGAGCACGACCAGTTGAAGAACCATATGTTCTAACCGGACAAGTACTAACAGCCATATACTTCATATACTACATCACAAACCCACTAACAACAAAGGTATGAGATAGTAAAACCAAATAAAAGTCAAATAGCTTAAGAAAGCAAGTACTTTGAAAGTACAAGAAAGAGGTTCAAGTCCCCTGTTGACTTAAACAATACTTAAATTAATTCACCTAAAATAAGGAAAATAAAAACAACTTAACACCAACAAAAAAAAGCAAATAATTTAAAGAAACAGGTAAAAAACTCCTTCAAGCCAAATACATCAACTTATCATAACGGAAACGAGGCAAAGTCCCACGCACTCAAATAAAAAGAAAAGAAATAAAAGTAACCTTAACATAAAAAAATAAAGAACTCAAATCACAACCCAAAAACAACACACAAAATAAAAATCTTATAAAAAGAATTCTAGCATATTCAGCCAAGAAAATCAATGCAAAACCGCCCCCGCCATACTCAACATTAAACCCAGAAACTAGCTCAGACTCACCCTCAGCAAAATCAAAAGGAGTACGATTTGTCTCAGCCAGACAAGAAACAAACCAAATAAGAGATAAAGGAAAACAAAAAAAAAACAACCACAAATAAACCTGAAAATAATAAAAATTCAATAAATTATACCCACACACCAACATTATAAAAGACAATAAAATAACAGCAAGACTTACCTCATAAGAAATAGTCTGAGCAACCGCCCGAAGACCCCCTAACAAAGAATAATTAGAATTAGACGACCAACCTGCAACCATTACAGTATAAACACCAAGTCTAGTACAACACAAAAAAAATAATAAACCCATCTCAAAGCTAATAAAGCCTCTAAAGTAAGGAACCAACAACCAGACAATCAAAGAAAGAAACAAACTAAACACAGGAGAGAAATAATAAGATAAGTAATTAGAAGCCAGAGGAAAATACTGTTCCCTAGTAAATAACTTAACAGCATCACTAAAAGGTTGAAGAACACCCAAAGGACCAACCCTATTAGGACCCCTACGAATATGAATATAACCTAAAACCTTACGCTCCATCAAAGTAAGAAAAGCAACACCAACCATAACAGAAATAATTAAAACCAGAAATACAACAACAAAAAACACAAGATCCAAAATCATATACTATCTACAAAGTAAAATTTGCATATGCAGATTCTAAATCCACCGCACTTATCTGCCAAAATAGCAATTAATGACAATCATAAAAACAAAATTATTCCTAGAAACTGGTCCTTTCGTACTAAGTCCCTATAAGTTATTATAGATAGAAACCGACCTGGCTCACGCCGGTCTGAACTCAGATCATGTAAGATTTTAAAGGTCGAACAGACCTAATTACTATAGCTGCTACACCAAAAATTTATCCTAATCCAACATCGAGGTCGCAAACCCATCTGTCAATAAGAACTCTCAAGATAGATTACGCTGTTATCCCTAAGGTAATTTAGTCTTAAAATCAATAATAAAGGATCAACAAAATATTAATCTATATACAAATAAAAAGAAGAGTTAAATAAATCTTCACACCGCCCCAGCAAAATTAAAGCCTAACTATAAAACAAAACAAACAAAATAAATTAAGATCAAATAAAACTCTATAGGGTCTTCTCGTCCCACAAAAAAATTTAGGTATTTTTACCTAAAACCCAAGTTCAATAAACAAATCAATCCAAGACAGATTGCATCTCGTCAAACCATTCATACCAGCCTACAATTAAAAGACTAATGACTATGCTACCTTTGCACGGTCAGTATACCGCGGCCCTTCAAGTAAAACTCAGCGGGCAGGCCCTACCTCAAAACTTAAACAAGAGGAGTTGTTTTTGTTAAACAGGCGGACGCAAATAATTTGCCTAATTCCTTAGAAAAAACTAACATAAAGAAAACAAAAAAAACAAAATAAATATACTAATTCCATCATAATTACAAACAATAAATAATTAAAAGAAAAATCCCAATAAAAAATTAAACAAAAATAAAAAGAAATAAAAAGGAATAATTAAATTTTAACATAATTAAAATGATAGTTACCATAAAACCCACAAAAGTAAAAAGGAGAACAAAGTTATAAAAATATAAATCAGAGCTAATCCCCCAAAATATTTACATCAAATAAAGAAAAACTAAATAACTAAGAATAACTAAACAAGATGCATGAATTAAATTCATTTCTCAGAAAACCAGAAACCACCGAAAACGAAAACATATCACTACTAACAAAATATCCTTAATACTTATGCAACAGTAACTAAAATAAATCATTAGATCATTCAGAATCGGGAAATACATAAATCCATAATAAAATTTAATAAACCCTGATACACAAGGTAAAACAAAACAAGCAAGCTTTTACTAACTAAACCATAACCACCCCCTACAGTACAAGTAAACTATAAAACAAAAAATCAAATCTAAAATCCATACAACAACAATAAGATAATTCAATAAAAACAATAACACAAGCAACAAAAAAATTAAGCCAAATAGAATCAGACCACATCGAATCGCACGACATACCCTTCAGTGTAAATGAAAATTATTACTAAATACTAATCTGTATAATCACTCCAGCCGCACCTTCCGGTACGACCACTTTGTTACGACTTATCTCGCCTCAAAAACAACGAGAGCGACGGGCGATGTGTACATATCCCAGAGCCAGATCCATTAATACAATCTTCAACAAATTACAATCAAATCCAATTTAATACTAGAATTACAACCAATAAACCAATACCAAAAACAAATGTAATCCATCACCACCTTAGCCATAAGCTGCACCTTGACCTGAAATAAAATCACAAATCAAAACTTAAGAAAATTAAACCCTAAAAAGATTCTCACCAGAACGGAGGTATACAAACAAAAAAACCAAGTAAGGTCCAACGCGGATTATCGATAACGGGACAGATTCCTCTGAAAGGAATAGGATACCGCCAAATTCTTTAAGTTTCAAGAACATAACTACTACTACTCAGGCCAAGAAATTAACGTCAAAAATAATAGGGTATCTAATCCTAGTTTATATCAAAGATTTCACAGCCTGAAAACCAATAAAAAGGAAAACAACCGAAATAAAAATTTCACCATACTAAACCCACAAAAGTAAATCCTCAAATTAAAATAAAACTGCCGACCAAAAATACCCAAACGCATCCCATGTATAACCGCGGCTGCTGGCACAAATTTAGCCGATACTAAAAGAGAACACTAAATCTAAGTAACCTTAATTTACAAAAATAGATAATGCGAATAAAAAATAAGTTTAATAACCATCTAGACCCCAAACCAATCACGCAAGAACTTACATATAAAATCACTCCCAAAAATGGGCAACTTAACAAGAATAAAACTACTTATCATAAAAACAAAAAAACCAAGCAGGAACCAACAAAAAAAAGCAAAAAGAAACAAAACAAGATAACAAAAAAAAGCAACAAGAACACAATCACACCTCTCATCATCACACAACACCAAACACCAGACTTTACAAGAAAAACAACAACAAGCAAAAATTTCGTACCTAAACAACCAAGTATTACAACCAACAAAAACAAAATGAATTCACGCCCCCGCGTGAAAATAAACCCACCATTATTAATCAACCCCTGATCAATTAATAACACTACTGTAGACCATATTTTTAAAAGAAGTGCAAATATGGTCTACAGTAGTGTTATTAATTGATCCTGTATTACAATAAGATATTATTTGAGAGGACTTACTTATTCAATAAGACCAATAACTGAAGATATGACAGTTATTTAATAAGTCATTAGATAATATAAGTTACTCATTCATCTAATTAAATTGTTTAACTTCAAATACTTAAATTTCGGCATAGGTCATTGTACTTCCTATAATTAAATTGGCTTCTAATAGGTAAGTATTATTAAATAAATCTTCCTTTCCTAGTGAATTAAATCAATTACCTTTAAAGATTTGATTTATCTAAACATAAGTGTTTAATATAGTAAAACCAAAAATACAGAAGGCAATATCCATCACACAACACCAAACACCAGACTTTACAAGAAAAACAACAACAAGCAAAAATTTCGTACCTAAACAACCAAGTATTACAACCAACAAAAACAAAATGAATTCACGCCCCCGCGTGAAAATAAACCCACCATTATTAATCAACCCCTGATCAATTAATAACACTACTGTAGACCATATTTTTAAAAGAAGTGCAAATATGGTCTACAGTAGTGTTATTAATTGATCCTGTATTACAATAAGATATTATTTGAGAGGACTTACTTATTCAATAAGACCAATAACTGAAGATATGACAGTTATTTAATAAGTCATTAGATAATATAAGTTACTCATTCATCTAATTAAATTGTTTAACTTCAAATACTTAAATTTCGGCATAGGTCATTGTACTTCCTATAATTAAATTGGCTTCTAATAGGTAAGTATTATTAAATAAATCTTCCTTTCCTAGTGAATTAAATCAATTACCTTTAAAGATTTGATTTATCTAAACATAAGTGTTTAATATAGTAAAACCAAAAATACAGAAGGCAATATCCATCACACAACACCAAACACCAGACTTTACAAGAAAAACAACAACAAGCAAAAATTTCGTACCTAAACAACCAAGTATTACAACCAACAAAAACAA